CCTTTCTTGAATGGGACACATCGTAGAACAATCAAAAAAAAGTTTTCACCTTTAATCATAAATGAAACTTCGATAGAAAATTTCATAGGAACAAATAAACTTCATACTCTCTTTCTTACTGATACGGATTACCAAGAATTTGAACCTAAAATAAATATATTTACTAAAAAACCATTATCAACAGAAATTGGTCATTTCTTGACTTTAATCAGTGAACTAAATAGAGAATCAAAATCGAATTTCAATTTTAAAGGACCTTCTTTATTTTCCGAAAAAGAACAAAAAACAATGGATTCAGAAAATGAAACAAAATTTTTAAAATTTTTATTCAATGCAATTATAAGTGATCTTCTTAATCAAAAAAAAAAAAAAAAATCTATTGGAATAAAAGAAATTAATAAAAAGGTCCCTCGATGGTCATACAAATTAATCAACGAATTAGAACAACAGGAAGGAGAAAGTGAAGAAGAAGTACCAATAGATCATCAGATTCGTTCAAGAAAAGCCAGACGTGTAGTGATTTTTACTGATAACCGGCGAAATACTGATACTAATAATACTGATACTAATAATCCTGATCAAACAGACGAAGTGGCTTTGATACGCTATTCGCAACAATCGGATTTTCGTCGAGACATAATCAAAGGTTCTATGCGAGCCCAAAGACGTAAAACAATTATTGGAGAACTCTTTCAAGCAAATACGCATTCCCCACTTTTTTTGGATAGAATAGACAAATCACACCCCTTTTCTTTTGATATCTCCGGACTGATGAAACTCAGTTTTCGAAATTGGATATGGATAGTAAAAGGAGCAGAATTCAAAATTTCAGATTCTAAAGAAGAAGAGATAAAAAAGGGGGAGAAAAGGGAGAAAGACAAGAAAGAAGAGAACAAAAGAAAGGAGAAAGCGCGGATAGAAATAGCAGAAGCCTGGGATACCATTCCATTTGCTCAAGTAATAAGAGGTTCCATGTTAATAATTCAATCGACTCTTAGAAAATATATTCTATTACCTTCATTAATAATAGCGAAAAATATTAGCCGTATCCTATTCTTTCAATTTCCTGAGTGGTCTGAGGATTTTAAGGAATGGAATAGAGAAATGCATGTTAAATGTACCTATAATGGTGTTCAATTATCAGAAACAGAATTTCCGAAAAATTGGTTAATAGACGGCATTCAGATAAAGATTCTATTTCCTTTCCGTCTGAAACCTTGGCACAGATCTAAGCCACAGTCCTCTCATATAGATCGAATGAAAAAGAAAGGACAAAAAAATGATTTTTGTTTTTTAACAGTTTGGGGAATGGAAGCTGAACTTCCTTTTGGTTCTCCCCGAAAACGGCCTTCCTTTTTTGAACCGATTTTTAAGAAACGCGAAAAAAAAATTGGAAAATTTAAAAAGAAGTATTTTCTAGTTATAAAAGTTTTAAAAGAAAGAACAAAATTATTTCTAAATATCTCAAAAAAAACAAAAAAATGGATTATCAAAGGTATTCTATTATTAAAAAAAATAATAAAGGAACTCTCAAAAGTAAATCCAATTCTATTATTTAGATTGAGAGAAGTAGATAAATTAAGCGAAACTCAAAAAGAAAAAGATTGTATAACCCACAATCAGATAATTGATGAATCTTTTAGTCGAACTCGATTTACAGATTGGACGAATTATTTACTGACAGAAAAAAAAATGAAGGATCTAACTGATAGAACAAGCACAATCCGAAATCAAATAGAAAGAATTACAAAAGAGAAAAAAAAAGTGACTCCGGGAATAAATGTTAGTCCTAATAAAACAAGTTATAATGCTAAAAGATTCGAATCACCAAAAAATATTTGGCAAATATTAAAAAGAAGAAATGCTCGATTAATCCGCAAATTACATTATTTTTTAAAATTTTTCACTGAAAGGATATACATAGATATCCTTCTATCTATCATTAATATTCCCAGAATTAATATACAACTTTTTCTTGAATTAACAAAAAAAATGATTGATAAATCCATTTACAATAATAAAACAAATCAAGAAAGAATTAATAAAACAAATCAAAATACAATTCACTTTATTTCGACTATAAACAAGTCACTTTATAATATTAGTAATAAGAATTCACATAATTTTTGTGACTTATACTTCTTGTCACAAGCATATGTATTTTACAAATTATCCCAAACCCAAGTTCTTAACTTGTATAAGTTAAGATCTATTCTTAAATATCACGGAACATCTTTTTTTCTTAAGACTTCAATAAAAAATTATTTTGGAACACAAGGAATAATTCATTCTGAATTAAGACATAAGAAACTTCGGAATTCTGGAATAAATCAATGGAAAAACTGGTTAAGAGGTCATTATCAATACGATTTCTCTCCGATTAGATGGTCTAGATTAATAGCACAAAAATGGCGAACTAGAATCAATCAATGTCGTACAATTAAAAATAAAGATTTAAACAAAAAGGATTCATATGAAAAAGACCAATTAATTCATTACA